GGACTAAATAGCGAGCTAATGAATCTCCTTCTTTTTGCCAATGGATTTCCCAATCCAATTCGTCGTAACATTCATAATGATCAACTTTACGAAGATCCCATTGGATTCCGGAAGCTCGTAGCATTGGTCCCGATAAACCCCAATTTATTGCTTCTTCTGGACCAATAATGCCTACTCCCTCAACTCGTTCTAAAAAAATAGGATTTCGCGTAATAAGTTTTTGATATTCAGAAACCGCTGTTAAAAAATAATCACAGAAATCCAAACATTTATCTATCCATCCATAAGGTAGATCGGCCGCTACTCCTCCGATACGAAAATAATTATGCATCATTCTCATACCGGTGGCAGCTTCGAATAGATCATATACTAATTCTCTTTCTCTGAAAATATAGAAAAAAGGAGTCTGTGCACCAATATCTGCCATAAAGGGGCCAAGCCATAACAGATGAGAAGCTATACGACTCAACTCTAACATAATTACTCGGATATAACTGGCTCTTTTAGGTACTTGAATATTTCCCAACTGTTCTGGTCCATTTACGGTTATTGCTTCTGTGAACATAGTAGCTAAATAATCCCAACGTGTTACATAAGGTAGATATTGTATAACTGTTCGATTTTCCGCAATTTTTTCCATTCCTCTGTGTAAATAACCTAATATTGGTTCACAATCAATAACATCTTCACCATCTAGAGTAAGGATGAGCCTAAGAACACCATGCATTGATGGGTGGTGAGGTCCCATATTGACTATCATGAGGTCTTTTCTTGTAGTTGTTACATTCATAGGTTATTCCTCGATTCATTCTTTCATGAATTGCTGAAAATGAAAAGAAGTTCATTAAAATTCAAGATCGAATAAAAAAATAAAATAATTCAAATTCCTTTTTCCCTTAACGAGTTTTTGACTCCCGAATATCCAGCTGACTAATTAATTCTTTATAACGTATTCTATTTTTCTTTGACAAATAAGACAGCAGTCGTTGGCGTTTTCCCAGGATTTTACGTAAACCTCTCTGAGATAAATAATCTTTTCGGTGCAATTCCAAATGTGAAGTCAGTCTTCGTATCTTATTGGTGAAACCAAATACTTGAAATTCAATGGACCCCCTGTTTTCTTCTTTTTCTTCTTTTTCTTCTTGTGAAATAACTGAGATGAATGAATTTTTTACCATAAAACGGATTTTCTATCCTCTTTTTTTTTTAATGGATTTTACTGATCAGTAAGAATAATGCTAGTCATTTTAATTTGGTATACACAATAATCTTAATTTCTTTATGAACTCCTAATTTCAAATAAAATGAATCAATCCAATTTTCTTTTCCATTTTATTCGTATAGGAATAGGAAAGGGTGATATATTTCTACATTTAGAAAAGAGAAAAAATTTTGGATCAAAATCTAATAATAAATAAAAAAAGAAAAAATAACAAGATTCCGTTAATCATTTATAGATCTATTGGATATTGATAAATGCATTGAATTAGTATTCATGTATCAGACTGGAAGGTAAGACAATACATAGGTGCAACTCCTTTTTTCATATATCATACATATATGGTACAGAATATATATGAAAAACGCATAATTAACAAATTTGCAATCGTGGATACATATGTATCCTTATTATAGTGAAGCGGCCCCCATTATTGGTATCAAACCAATATCGATTCATACAAGATAAATCTTCTAATCGATAATTAGGCCAAAGAAAGAACTTTAATTTAATTAGTTTCTTTTTATCAAAATGTTTTCTTTTATCCAAAAATTCACCCCAGTTTTTTACGTTGTTGCAAAATACTGGATTTTTATGAATACCATTTCTCTTCCTCGAATTGAAACAAATTCGAATTCTTAATTCTCTACGTCTTTTAGTGGATAAAACCTTTTCGGGAACAAACAACAAATCATAATCATTTTTGTATCTATTTTCAGCCATTTTTTGATGTCTTGCAATGGATTTATCCAAATTAATCTTAGCAACATAGCTTTTTTCTCGGTATATTTGATTAATTTTGGGCTTACTCTTATGAAACAATGAAATATTTAGACTTTGATACATAATCAATTGTCCATCATTTTTTATAGACAAACGAATTGGTTCGATAATTAATATCCCCTTTTTCATTAATTCTGTAAGAGTTAAATCCTTTTGAATAATCAAAATATCTAAACTAATTTCTCCCCTTTGAATAGAGGATATAGTAATTTCTCTTGGATTTATTAGTCTAAGTAGGAGACAATATATTTTGATATTATCGATCATTCTTTGATTTAAAGAATCATCCCATCTCAATTGAAAACGTAAATACCTTTTTAGGAAAAAATCAAGTTCTACTTCCGTGTTGCTCTTATATTCTTTTTTCTTTCTACGTTTTTTCATATCGGAGCTTGCATAATCTTCTCCAATATCTTTTTCTTGGTTTGAGAAAAGTGATCCAAGATTCGCTTGATTTTGTGCATCTGATTCAAGATTATCTCGAATTGCGGATTCTTTTTCTTCTTGATTTCGATTCTCTAATTCAATCGATTTTTTTTCATTCGAAAATGAAAATAGAAAAAGATCCCTTTCATTAAAATTTAAAAGAAGTAGTTGAATTGGTATGATCCACGGTTTCATAATATATGTATTATAAAGGAGCACAAATTCTGGAAAGAACCAAAGGTTTAGATTTGATATGGGACAACTTAGTATTTCTTCATTCATTGCCATCCAATCAAAAAGATCTTTTTTTTTGTTGGATGCCATAATTCCTCCATTTTGGGAAATTTTAAGAAAAAAAAGACCTTTTTGATCCATTTTATCAATTATTTGATAATTATTAAACCCAGTCTTAGTATTTTTATTACCATTGGTATCGATATCAATCCAGGACTCAATATTGACTTTATTTCGAAGACAAAAATCGAAAATTCTCCAATCCAAATATTTTCTATCTGTAAATTTATCTAGATTTAGAATATCATCATCTTCTAAATTAATAGGGATAATAGCTCCTGGCATATTAATTAATTTACCTTTTTTATATATCTTGTTGTAATTATAAGAGATCTCTTGTTTATTATTTAAACATAATGGTGATACATAAATATGTGAATCCTTCTTATTTTCATAATTAATCGATTTATATGAGAAAAGCTCATATCCATAGTATTTTTGAAGGTTATATTTTGAATTTGATAATGAATTTAATTCAAAATCATTTAATTTTTTGAAATTAGTTAATATTAATCGATCTTTTTCATCGGAATGCCTTTTGTTTAAATCTTTATTTTGCACTATACGTGTTTGATTGAATCTATTTCCCGATTTGTGTGGTACTAATCGATACCATCTAATCGGAGATAAATCATATTGATAATGACCCCTTAACCATTTTTTCCAGTGAATCATTTCCGAATTCAAAATATTTTTATGTTTTAATTCAGGATAAAAAATTCCTTGTGTTTCAAAATAATCCTTTATTTCATTTTTAAGAAAAAAAGATGTTCCGTGATATTGAAGGACATATCTTAACTTATACAAATTACAAAATTGCGTTTGATATAATTGGTAAAATACATATGCTTGTGAGAAGGAGGATAATAAAATCTTTGCATTTTTATTACTAATATCAGAAATTGATTTTTTTTTAGTCCAAATAAAACGAATTGTATTTTTATTTGTTTTAGCTATTTTTTCTTTATTTGTTTCATTATTGGAAATGTATTTATCGATCATTTTTGTTGAATTATCAAAAAAGAGTTGTGTAGTGATCCTCGGACTATTAATGATATAGATAAGTATATCTATGTATATCCTTTCAATGAAAAATTTGAAAAAAGAATATGATTTACGGATTAATCGAACATTTATTCTTTTGAATTTCTTTAATTTCTGCCAAATATTTTTTATTGATCCTAATAGTTTAGTCGGATAACTAATTTTATTAGAACTCATATTTATATTGATTTCCGGAGTTAAAAATCCTTTTTTCTTATCTTTTGTAATTTTTTCTATTTGATTCCTGATTGTGCTGGTTCTATCATCTAGATCTTTCATTTTTTTTTCTGTCAATGAAGAATCTGTCAAATCCATAAATCGAATTTGAATGGACGATTCATTAATCATCCCATTACTGATTACCCCATTTTTTTCTTTTTTAGTTTCACTCAATTCATCTATTTTTCTTAATCCAAATAATTGAATTGGGTTTCTTTTTGAAAGTTCTTTTATTATTCCTTTTAAAAATAGAATGGTTTTCATGACCGATTTTTTTCTTTCTTTTGAAAGGTTTAAAAAAAGATTTATTCTTTCTTTTAAAACCTGTATAACTAAAAAAGGATTCTTTTGTAATTTTCTAATTTTTTTTCTGAGTTCTTTAAAAATGGGTTCAAAAAATGAACGTTGTTTTCTGGGAGAACCAAAAGGAACTTCAGTTTCCATTCCCCAAACTGTTAAAAAACAAAAATCGTTTTTTTTCTCTTTATTTCTCAGCGGATCTTTCTGGGGGGGTGGCACCTTAGATCTGTGCCAAGGTTTAAGGTAAAAAGGAAATAGGATCTTTATCTGAATACCTTCTGTCAACCAATTTTTTGGAAATTCGGTTTCTGATAATTGAACACCATTATAGGTGCATTTAACATGCATTTCTCTATTCCAATCTTTTAAGTCCTCAGACCACTCGGGAAATTGAAATAATAACATACGGGCTATATTTTTAGCTATTATCACTGAAGGGAATAGAATATATTTTCTAAGAAAAGATTGGGTTACTAATAGAGATCCTCTTATTGCTTGAGCAAATAAAACTCTATCCCAGGTTTGCACTATTTCTATTCGTGCTTTCTCTTGTCTTTTGTATTCTTCTCTTTTTTCTTCCTCTTTTTTTTTATCCTCGGTATAATCCGAAATTCTTAATTCTGTTGTTTTTTTATACGTCCATTTTTTCAAAATGAATTTGATCATCCCGGAGATATCAAAAGAAAAAAGGGGTTTGCCTATTCTGTCCAAAAAA